TTTTTTCATTTATTTTATGCTATGCTGTAACCTTTTAATTGATTAGATAGGGATTCCTATATCTAAAAGCATTTACTCCTAATTTGAATTTGATTTTTTGCCTATCTTCTGTCATTTCTTTCGGAGACCCATATCTTATATTTGGTTCAATCAGAAATTATTTTATCATTTCTGTACCCACAATTCAATCTAGCTGGATATATATCACATATATAGTCTTTTTTTCCGCCCATTTTCCCCGATAAATTTTGAATACTCAAACGGTCGATTTTGTCTTAGTTTATGCTTTTATTTATGACTGAAAGCGGAGTAATGTCTCATTATGATCGGGATTGCGTCTCTTTCTTTCATTTTGATGATTTCCTTAACTAAAAACGAAATGGAAATGAATTCTAATTAAATCAATATTAAGAATTACTATTACTTAGTAATCTAATTACTATAGCTAATCAATTCGTAATTCAATAAAAAAAAATATAAGAATTTAGATTCAATAATTTATAATAATTAATAAAAAATCGAAATATATTTCGAAAGATATATATATATGATATATAGTTTCTATAGTTAAAGTAATAGATAATAATAAAAAACGAAAATATCATTTTAAATGTGACTGTTTAATTCCGATACTGAAGATAAATAAATAGAAATTACATATCGCTATAGTCAATTAATGGTTATCATCTCTAAATATTAAATATTTATTTGAAATATGCGCTTTCTATTCTTTTCTAGACTCATATTAATTATGAATAGCTAAGAATGGATAGTTAATAGCTACGATCCCAGTAGGTTATTGAATTCCTATGCATGCCCAATTTCGATTGTGTGAGCCCGCTTAGCTCAGAGGTTAGAGCATCGCATTTGTAATGCGATGGTCATCGGTTCGATTCCGATAGCTGGCTTCTATCTATTTGGTTGCTTTTTTACGTGATTGCTAATGTCTCCGTGAAATCTAAAGAATGCTGGAAAATAGTATTAAATTAAAGGCTTCCTCCCCTTTTCTAAGGGTTAAGGGTCACCGATCTATTATCTTGTAAGAACGTCCAACTACGAATAAAAATAGGAGGAGTTATATATTTACAGTAAAAATATATAAAAAAAAGGATCCTTTTTTTTTATATATACATACAATAAGCATACAAAAGAGTCCGTATATTGATATAATTTATCTCATTATTCTTTGTAGTAGAATACTTCAGTTGATTTCACTTCATTTATAGTTCAGTTTTAATTTAGGTTTATTCTGTAAAATTAAAATAAAATAAGGAGTCTTTATGTCACGTTACCGAGGTCCTCGTTTCAAAAAAATACGCCGTCTGGGGGCTTTACCGGGACTAACTAGTAAAAGGCCTAGAACCGGAAGTGATCTTAGAAACCAATCGCGTTCCGGTAAAAGATCTCAATATCGTATTCGTCTAGAAGAAAAACAAAAATTGCGTTTTCATTATGGTCTTACAGAACGACAATTACTTAAATATGTCCGTATCGCGGGAAAAGCCAAAGGTTCAACAGGTCAGGTTTTACTACAATTACTTGAAATGCGCTTGGATAACATCCTTTTTCGATTGGGTATGGCGTCGACTATTCCTGGAGCCCGCCAATTAGTTAACCATAGACATGTTTTAGTTAATGGTCGTATAGTAGATATACCAAGTTATCGCTGCAAACCACGAGATGTTATTACAGCGAAGGATGAACAAAAATCCCAAACTCTGATTAAAAATTCTCTTGATTCATCCCCTCATGAGGAAGTGCCAAAATATTTGACTCTTCACCCGTTCCAATATAAAGGAGTAGTCAATCAAATAATAGATAATAAATGGGTCGGTTTGAAAATAAACGAATTGCTAGTCGTAGAATATTATTCCCGTCAAACTTAAACCTAACTAACAAAAAAAAGATTAGGGCTATTTTGCTCTCTTCTCTTTTCGTCGAAGTAAGAGATTGGCTGCCATATTTGAATTCCTTGTCGACCTTTTTTCAGTAGTTTAATTTTATGTATCACAACAATTCGGAATATGGAATCTATACCAAAGGAAAGCCTAACTCTTGGACTAATGGTATCCATTATTAGTTGATTTGAGACATTGTATTGTGATAAGTACCGTTGGTGGTTTAGCTGAAGGTACGGAAAGAGAGGGATTCGAACCCTCGGTAAACAAAAGCCTACATAGCAGTTCCAATGCTACGCCTTGAACCACTCGGCCATCTCTCCTACATAATGATTATGACTCAGAACCCGAGTGAATAGCGAGTCGTTATCATAGTAGATTATAGGTATTGGATAGATACGACCAATCAATTCTAACTATCAAAATCGAAAACTTTTCAGCATAGAATGATTATTCAACCATATTCAATCAAAACTTTTATCGAGTTATCCTAATCCTAACTAGTTCCCGTTATTGGTATACTACTACATTTGCATGAAATCTAATCGGATTAAACTATTTATTATTTGTTTTATTAGAATATAAATTTGAAATTCCGACGA